GGAATCGAAGAATTACAGATGAATTTACAAAAAGAATTTAATTTTGTAAATAGAAAACTTAACATTGCTATCACACGAATTGAAAAGCCTTATGGAAACCCTAATATTCTTGCAGAATTTATAGCCGGCCAATTAAAAAATCGAGTTTCTTTTCGCAAAGCAATGAAAAAGGCTATAGAATTAACTGAACAAGCAGATACAAAAGGAATTCAAGTGCAAATTGCAGGACGTATTGACGGAAAAGAAATTGCGCGTGTTGAATGGATCAGAGAGGGTAGGGTTCCACTACAAACCATTCGAGCTAAAATTGATTATTGTTCCTATACAGTTCGAACGATCTATGGGGTATTAGGCATCAAAATTTGGATATTTATAGACGGGGAATAATAAACCTTTATTTGCCTTTCCATTCTATCCAGCGATGGAACAAAAAATGATAAATTCGTTTCTTCTTTTTCTTTTCTGTTCAATAAAAAAAAATGAAAAATTATAATTCTATAGGGTTGAATAAAAATTCAATTAATCTTTTGATAAAATTGCTATGCTTAGTGTGTGACTCGTTGGTTTTTTGAGGGTTAGTATAAAAAACCAGCCCCATAGTATAAACAAATAACTATAGAAGTAATAACCAACTCATCACTTCGTATTATCTGGATCCAAAGAACCAGTCAAGATATGATATATTGTTCATATTGTTGTAGCAACTGAAATCTTTTTTTATTAAAAAAATCTGCTTCTAAGTTGTCAATCGAAATAAAAAAAAAGGGTATGGATAAATGGAAGGATGAGAGAAAGAAAGAAAAATAATATTGATGATATATAATTCCAATATGTAAGGTCTATGAGTCATCTCATAAAAAAGCTGTGTAATAAAGCATCAATACGGATTCATCATTAAATGGATCTACTCATCGAACAAAAAATAAAGAGCTTCGAGCCAATAAAGACTAAGAATATTGACTCAAGAACTAATAGCTCCATTGTAGAATTGAGACCTAACCATAAAGTAAGAAGCGATGGGAACGATGGAACCTGTGAATTCAAAAGATTCTAGTGAAAATGAATTCGAATGATTCATTGATCGGGATGGCGGAACCGACCAGAGACCAATTTATCTATTCGGAAAAGTTATGAACTAATGATAGAACTGAAATATAAATTGAAAGAGTAAATATTCGCCCGCGAAAACTTTATTTTATTGATTTTCTTGGATTGCTAAATTTGGGTCAATCCAATACGATAAAGAGTAAAACAAAAGAAAGATTCGTTTTAACATTCTAAAAACCATATATATAAATATAAGAAAAAAATAGTTATTTAATATATTTAGTTATCTATACAAACAAGATATACAAATTAATAATAGATTTGATCTAGATTAAATGAAATCCATGATTCAGTATATTATTTATTAAATACATGTATATCTTAATTCAAATTATATTATATCTGAATTCAAAATCTTTAATTTGAATTCATTTTATTCGCGAGGAGCTGGATGAGAAGAAACTCTCACGTCCGGTTCTGTAGTAGAGATGGAATTCAAAACAAACCATCAACTATAACCCCAAAAGAACCAGATTCCGTAAACAACATAGAGGAAGAATGAAGGGAATATCTTATCGAGGTAATCATATTTGTTTTGGTAAATACGCTCTTCAGGCACTTGAACCCGCTTGGATCACATCTAGACAAATAGAAGCAGGTCGACGAGCAATGACACGAAATGCACGTCGTGGTGGAAAAATATGGGTCCGCATATTTCCAGATAAACCAGTTACAGTAAGACCCGCAGAAACACGTATGGGTTCAGGTAAAGGCTCTCCCGAATATTGGGTAGCTGTTGTTAAACCAGGTCGAATCCTTTATGAAATGGGTGGAGTAACAGAAAATATAGCTAGAAGGGCTATTTCAATAGCAGCGTCCAAAATGCCTATACGAGCTCAATTCATCATTTCGGGATAAAAAAGAAATAGGCCTTGGGTAAAAAAAAAATAGCGGGTGCAGGTTTCTTTTTTTGGACAAACAATATTTCTTTTTTTCTTCGACCTTTGTATTGTAAAAAACAGATAAAAAAAATGATATGATTCAACCTCAAACCCATTTGAATGTAGCAGATAACAGCGGGGCTCGAGAATTGATGTGTATTCGAATCATAGGAGCTAGCAATCGTCGATATGCTCATATTGGTGACGTTATTGTTGCTGTGATCAAAGACGCAGTCCCAAACATGCCTCTAGAAAGATCAGAAGTGGTCAGAGCTGTAATTGTCCGTACTTGTAAAGAACTTAAACGTGACAACGGTATGATAATACGATATGATGACAATGCTGCAGTTGTGATTGATCAAGAAGGAAATCCAAAAGGAACTCGAGTTTTTGGTGCGATTGCCCGAGAATTGAGACAGTTCAATTTTACTAAAATAGTTTCATTAGCTCCCGAGGTATTATAAAATGAGACCACGATATGGTTATAGTAGGGTATTTAAAAGAAATAGATT